ATAGAAACGTATTATTTGATTATAGGATAGAGATTATACGAGAATGAATTCTGCATTTTATAGGAAGAAAAGAAACAACTATTTATCTTGTTATTGAGAATTTGTACATGACATGAGAGAAACCTGTCTTTCTATTTTAAATTGAGGAAAAGATTCGATCATAATATATATCGAAGTGGATACCCCGAATTCTCCAAAAATAAGAATCATTTCTTTCAATACTCACCCGTTGTTAGTTAACAATCCTAATGATTGGATCCATATGCTTCATTTTGATAGGAAATCAAAAAAATAGTAAAATGATTCTTTATCGAATGACTATTCATCTATTGTATTTTCATCAAATAGGGGGGGGGGAAGACTCTATGGAAAAATGGTGGTTCAATTTGATGTTGTTTAACGAAAAGCTAGAACATAGGTGTGGGCTGAGTAAATCAATGTATAGTTCTGATGCTATTGGACATACCAGTGGAAATGAAGAGCCTATTAAAACGGATACGGGGAAAAACATTCCCCATTGGAGTAATAGTAGCAGTTATACTTTCCGTAATGTTGATTATTTATTTGATATCAGGAATATTTGGAGTTTTATCTCGGACGACACTTTTTTAGTTAGGGATAGTAATGGTGACAGTTATTCTGTATATTTTGATATTGAAAATCAGATTTTTGAGATTGACAATGGTAGTTCTTTTCTGAGTGAACTAGAAAGTGTTTTTTCTAATTATTTGAATAGTGGGTCTAATAGTAATAATCACTACAATTATCATTACATGTATGATACTCAATCTAGTTGGACTAATCACATTAATAGTTGCATTGATAGTTATCTTCGTTTTGAAGTCAGTATTAATAGTTCTATTTCAGGTGGTACCGACAATTCTAGTGACAGTTATATTTATAGTTTCATTTGTACGGAAAGTGTAAGTGGTAGTGAAAGCGGGAGTTCTAGTACTAGTATAAGAACGAATAGTAATGACAGTGATTTCAATATAAGAGGAAGATCTAGTGATTTCGATATAAATCAAAAATACAGACATTTATGGGTTCAATGCGAAAATTGTTATGGATTAAATTATAAAAAATTTTTTAGGTCAAAAATGAATATTTGTGAACAGTGTGGATATCATTTGAAAATGAGCAGTTCAGATAGAATTGAACTTTCGATTGATCCGGGCACTTGGGATCCTATGGATGAAGATATGGTCTCTATGGACCCCATCGAATTTCATTCAGAGGAAGAACCTTATAGAGATCGTATCGATTCTTATCAAAGAAAGACGGGTTTAACTGAAGCTGTTCAAACGGGCGTAGGTCAACTAAACGGTATTCCAATAGCAATTGGGGTTATGGATTTTGAGTTCATGGGGGGTAGTATGGGATCCGTAGTTGGCGAGAAAATCACCCGTTTGATCGAGTATGCGACTAATCGATCTCTACCTGTCATTATTGTGTGTGCTTCCGGAGGAGCACGTATGCAAGAAGGAAGTTTGAGCTTGATGCAAATGGCTAAAATCTCTTCTGTTTTACATAATTATCAATCAAATAAAAAGTTATTCTATGTCTCAATCCTTACATCTCCTACAACCGGTGGAGTAACAGCCAGTTTTGGTATGTTGGGAGATGTTATTATTGCTGAACCAAATGCCTACATTGCATTTGCGGGTAAAAGAGTAATTGAACAAACATTGAATAAGACAGTACCCGAGGGTTCACAATCAGCTGAGTATTTATTCCAGAAGGGCTTATTCGACTCAATCGTACCACGTAATCCTTTAAAAGGTGTTCTGAGTGAGCTATTTCAACTACACGGTTTCTTTCCCTTGAATCAAAATGAAGGAAATTGAAATTCAAGTAGAGCACTAAATTCAATTATTTGTAGCGAACAAGTATTTATATTTAGTTCATACTAATAAAAAAACTCCTTATTAGAATTAGAAAGAAGATAAGGATGGGAGAAGAATAATCAAAAAATTCATTTTGAAAATGAAAGATGAATTAAGTACACTTCATTTAATTCGACATTCCTTGCACTTATAATAGATTTCATTAATATTACTTATAAATAGATATCTTTATGATAAGATATCTTTATAATAGGTATAAAGAAAGGGGCACCCGTTCTATGACAGATCTCAACTTACCCTCCATTTTTGTGCCCTTAGTGGGCCTAGTATTTCCGGCAATTGCAATGGCTTCTTTATCTCTTCATGTCCAAAAAAATAAGATTGTATAGATCCGACGGAACCAATTCTCATCAATTTATTTGAACACGGTATCATAACGGGATCATAATACATATATTTATTTAGTTTAATATGGTACGATATGTGGCTCTTTTCGAACACAAAGGAAAGAACTGTTTGTTATGCATACGGACACATGATATCCGCGTAAATGCATATATATGCATATAGCTGGTAAAAAATGAATGGATTGGCGAATATTTTAAATAAAAAGTCAACGTATATAACCAATTACTCCTGATGGTTTCCATCAAAATAGTGCTAGTTGATGAGAATTACTTCGGGATCAATAGAAGTAAAGTCAAATTCATTTTGGTTATTCTCTCAATTCCAATCGAATGCAAGCGGATCTAGTATAGTATGAACTGGCAATCAGAACATATATGGATAGAACTTATAACGGGGTCTCGGAAAACAAGTAATTTTTGTTGGGCCTGTATCCTTTTTTTAGGTTCACTAGGGTTCTTAGTGGTTGGAACTTCCAGTTATCTTGGTAGGAATCTGATATCCGTATTTCCATCTCAGCAAATAATTTTTTTTCCACAAGGGATTGTGATGTCTTTTTATGGGATTGCAGGTCTATTCATTAGCTCCTATTTGTGGTGCACAATTTCGTGGAATGTAGGTAGTGGTTATGACCGCTTTGATAGAAAAGAAGGAATAGTATGTATTTTTCGTTGGGGATTTCCGGGAATAAATCGTCGCATTTTCCTTCGTTTCCTTATGAGAGATATACAATCCATCAGAATGGAGATTAAAGAGGGTCTTTATCCTCGTCGTGTCCTTTATATGGAAATCAGAGGCCAGGGAGCCATTCCATTGACTCGTACTGATGATAATTGGACTCCACGAGAAATTGAACAAAAAGCTGCTGAATCGGCCTATTTCTTGCGCGTACCAATTGAAGTATTTTGAAATGGACTGAAGAATAAATGTCTTCCCAGCATGAGAAAAGACACTTGTGAATTCCCCTTTTAAGACAACTGAAGTTTCCGCAGAATGTTCATTCGAGCGAAACATATTAGATTTTTTCCCGCTCCGTTGTCGAGGAGACCACATAGAATAAAACAAAAGCAGGAGAACGTATATGGAACAACAACTATAATCAAAAGCAATTTTTTGTAAACCAACTCCATTTTTTTATATTTTATACTAGTAAAAAGTATTATCTACTATAATTAGAATCTAATAAGTATGCTTCATCAAATATATCCGAACTTGGATTTCGTAATCGTAATATAGAATTTCTCTTTTTAGGTTCAAGAATTTGAATTAATACGTTATTTCCGGGCTTTGGTTATATGGTGATTCATTTCTAAATAATGAATTGATGCGAGGGGAGTTTTTTCGTCTCGAAATCCGACGAATATTCGTGACTTCCAGTGGGTTTTCGAGTATTCATCGAACGGATAATCAAATTTAGATGAAATTAGTTCGAATTTTCCCAATTGAGATATCTCCGGGAATTCTATATATATCTTAGCCGAAAAGGACCCTTATTCTATTTCTATATCTAGATCCAAGGACGAAATTTTAAGACAAAAATGGGAATAGATTTATAGGTTCGATACCTTGTTATAGAATTCGTGCTTCGGAGAAATATCAGATAGAATAGACGAATGAAGTAAATTCATTAACAATTCACATATACAAAATGAAAAAAAAAACACACACACATCGACTTCCCTCCCATATCTCATATCTATAGTATTTTTGCCCTGGTGGGTCTCTCTCTCATTTAAGAAAAGTCTGGAACCTTGGATTACTAATTGGTGGAATACCCGGCAATCCGAAACTTTTTTGAATAATATTCAAGAGAAAAACGTTCTAGACAGATTCATAGAATTAGAAGAACTATTCCTGTTGGACGAAATGATAAAGGAGTACCCGGACACACATATACAAAAGCTTCGTATAGAAATACACAAGGAAACGATACAATTGATCAAAACACACAATGAGTATAATCTACATATCATTTTGCATTTCTCGACAAATATAATATGTTTCGCTATTCTAAGTGGTTATTTTATTCTGGGTAATGAAGAACTTAGAATTCTTAATTCTTGGGTTCAGGAATTTCTCTATAATTTAAGTGACACAATAAAAGCTTTTTCAATTCTTTTAGTTACTGATTTATGGATTGGATTTCACTCGACCCATGGTTGGGAACTTATAATTGGTTCGGTCTACAACGATTTTGGATTGGCTCATAATGATCAAATTATATCTGGTCTTGTTTCCACTTTTCCAGTTATTCTAGATACAATTGTGAAATATTGGATCTTCCATTATTTAAATCGTGTGTCTCCTTCACTTGTAGTCATTTATCATTCAATGAATGAATGAAGAACTCATTCATTGAATGATATGAATCAAATTAGAATGTTTCTTCGTGTATAAGGAAAGTATTTAAAATCTTACTGATTCTTTATACTTCTACCTGTTTACCTGGTCAAGTTATTCGTCCTATATTTGTACAATTATTCCAGTACAATGGCAGACTCGTGGATAGGGAACTATACTAGCTAGCTACCTTTCTAATTTATTGTAGAAATTTCGGGATCAACGATTGGACCATGCAAAATAGAAATACTTTTTCTTGGGTAAAGGAACAGATGACTCGATCCATTTCTGTATCGATTATGATATATGTAATAACTCGGGCATCTATTTCAAATGCATATCCCATTTTTGCGCAGCAGGGTTATGAAAATCCACGAGAAGCAACTGGACGAATTGTATGTGCCAATT